TGTTCTTAATTGTTCAATTACAAAAAATTCATGTTTCGTAATTTCATAATCCAAAATTGTCATTTTAAATTGACCTTTGGATACAAATCACGAGAATGTATAATTGTCTTCAAAGTTGTCATTGAAGGTAAGAGATTTATTCCTTTTTAGAAATAAAGTTTATGATCTGAATAGTAATCAAATCGGGAGACCCCTTAACTATTAAAGGGTTATAATAGAACGAATCACACTTTTACCACTAAACTATACCCGCTACAGTTCGATTATTGTATCAAATTATCACTTTTGTCGAATACCGAAATGTAATCAACAGAATCATGAAATTGATAGTATTGGCTTTTCTGTAGTAGGATTAAAAAAGTGAGATTCCGATAAAGTTATGTTGTTCTCTAGAATTTTATTTCTAATCTAAATAATTCTTAATCTTAATTTGACTTTTTTTATTACATATTTTTTAATATAATTAAATAATCTTTTTATTTAAATATTTTCGAGGGGGAGAGATGGCTGAGTGGACGAAAGTGTCGGATTGCTAATCCGTTGTACGAGTTATTCGTACCGAGGGTTCGAATCCCTCTCTTTCCGTGTTCCATTGATTATTAAATTTTAATATTCTATGATGTTTAATTTATTTTTCTTTCGAATTTTTTTGGTAATTAGAATTCGCTTTTTTATCAAATTAAAAAATCTATAATTCGAAAAAAAAAAGAGATGAACAAGTACAGTAAAAAAACCGTTATTTTTAATCTTCGCGTCCAGGATTACGCCCTGGATCATTAGATAGGAATCCGAAAATAAAGAGAGAAACAAAGAATATCACTACTGTGTAAACAAAGAGTTTGAGAGTAAGCATTACAAATCTCCAATTTTGTTTTTTAAGAGAATAGATTCTCTATTGTTATCCCGCATATCCTATATTTTTTTATTTGATTTGACGCCCAAATTTTTGAAACTTCTAAAATCGACTTTTTATTTGGAATGGAGATAATAAATACAAATTTAAGTTATTATTATCTTATCTATTATTTTCTTACTTATCAATAAATTTTTATATTCACTTGTTGATATTTAAGATTTACTTATTTATCCAAATTATCTATTATTTTTTAGGATGGAAAAGGAGATTAATAAATAATCTGGGTTGTGGCTATCCAAGAATTTTGATATTTGAATTTTAAAGGTTCATACTGTAATATTTTTGATCTTGGTAAGTATTTAGTATTAGAATCCTCTTTTTCGAAAAAAAGAATTCATTTTTATAGCATAAGATGAAAGATCTTATCGAAAACTTACAGCAGCTTGCCAAACAAAGGCTAAGAGAAAAAAAAAGAGAGGTATGACTGGCATAAAATCAACGATTGGACTCAAAAAAGCATAGGCCTCCGGTAATTTCGCAAAGAAACCACTACTTGAATAAAGAACAGAATTAAGACCGATAAAACTAAAGATATTAAGCATAATAGACATTTTGTTTTTTTTTAATTGCATTTTGATTGAATTATTGACAGAAAGAAAAAATCCTTCGTTTTTTTGAACTTATTCACTCAATCAAAGAACCTTCCATTCTCAATGGAGAATAGAATAAATTCTACTTTCATATAATATCTTAATGGAATTATCGAGAATGATCAATAATTTAATTTTTTCTATGTCTACATCTATTGGATACTAAACAACAGAATCTAATTTATTCTTTAGATAGTTGGACGAGAATTGACGAATAATCAAGAACAATATTAGTGTAATAGAAATCAACGTGGGGCGTGGCCAAGTGGTAAGGCATCGGGTTTTGGTCCCGCTATTCGGAGGTTCGAATCCTTTCGTCCCAGAGCATATAAAATTATAGTTAATAAACTTACAGGTTGAGCTCGAAAACAAAGATGGATTTCTCTCTCTTAGAGATGTTGTAATTTATTTAATTTATATAAATATATCAAAAACGGTTAATTAAGAATTAGAAAAAAAGATATATTACATATCTAATCTATGTAATTTTCTAGATAACAATAACAACTGTCTTAACCGAACCAATGACTATTCATGATTTGATAATTGAATCAACCGCAGACCGGTTCCAATTTGGAGGAATGTTATGGTAAAACTTCGTTTGAAACGATGTGGTAAAAAGCAACGTGCGACTTGAAGGACATGATCTGTTGTGGATTCTCATATCCATCATTCTAGAATAAGGGGTGCTCTTAACTCGACATCTTTTGCTCTATTCCACTCGTTCTTGGGGTGTGAGGAAATATGATGGAGCTCGAGTAGAAAGTATTGAGCTATTTTTCAAGGGAGAAGAGTCTAGGGTTAGTGTCAATCAAAAGAATAACTTCGTCAGTTATCTTTGACAGAGAAATCAAATTGTAAAACTTTTCAATCAATATAATATATTTAATCGTGCGGAAATCCGGCGTTGGTATGAGTAGATTCTTTGAGAGAAATAACACTAAAAGGTATGTTGCTGCCTGAAAGGATTAAAAATCAACGAAGTAATGTCTAAACCCAATGATTCAAAAATAAGATAAAGGCTTCCGGAACAAGGAAATACCCTTTGACTATTTACTATATTTTAATTGTTGCTAAGACCCAACAAAGGGTATTTGAGACTGCTCAATAATTGATAAATGGTAAGGTAAAAGATTTTTTTAAAGTTATTCAACTTGAGTTATGAGTATACAAATGAAATGATTTTTTTGAGGAAAGCAAGGGGTTTCATTTTCATTTGAAGATTTTATGGACTTATTTTATATTTGATTCGTCATTACTTTAAAACATTTTTCTCGAGCCGTACGAGGAGAAAACTTCCTATACGTTTCCAAGGGGGGTTAAATCTATCCCAATGAGCCGTCTATCGAATCGTTGCAATTGATGTTCGATCCCGAAGAGAGGGAAGAGATCTGCAGAAAGTGGGTTTTTATGATCCAATAAAAAATCAAATTTATTTAAATGTTCCTGTTATTCTAGATTTTATTCAAAAAGGCGCTCAACCTACAGAAACGGTTTATGATATTTTAAATAGGGCAGAGATTTTTAAAGAATTTCAAATTAAAATTTAATTAAACGAAGTTCAATTAATAAAAAATTTTTTCAATTCAATATAAAAACGAAAGATAATGAAGTTTTATGTAGTGCTAATTCAACACAAACTTTATTTTATAATTTTATTTCGGTTTCACAATTTCGATTATATTTATCTTCATATTGACAAGAATGTATTCAACAAATATAATTCAATTATCAATTATTTATGAAATAAAAATTTAAATAGTTTTTCTTGTCTTCGGCTCAATATTTTTAGTCAAGGATTCGTTGGTTGAATTTGTTCCGATATAAAATTTGTTGACCTAGATTATATCTACATAACATAGCTATTACGGGGGTTGCTAACTCAACGGTAGAGTACTCGGCTTTTAAGTGCGGCTCAGATCTTTTACATATTTAGATGAAGCAAGAGATTCGTCTACAACATCGGTAGAGTTTATACGACCACGACTGATCCTGAAAGGAAATGAATGGAAAAAAGAGCATGTCGTATCAATAGAGAATATTTCATTTTTATCAAACCAATACAAAGTTTGAATTCTTGAAAGAAAATGCAATGAATTCAAAGTTGGGTCGATTGAATAAATGGATCGAACCCTATCCTTCTGGGTTCCAATTTTGTGGAAAAAATTAGCAACGAGCTTATCTTCGTAATTTGAATTATTACTCGATCTAATTAGACGTTAAAAAAACTTAGTGCCTAATGCGGTAAAAGATTCTCCCTTGTGTGGATTATCTTTTTTAGCGAATCCTAACTATTAGACTCTCTATATGGAGATGGAAATTAATGTGTAGAAGAAACAGTATATTGATAAAGATACTTTTTCCAAAATCAAAAGAGCGATCGGATTGCAAAAATAAAGGATTTCGAACCATCGTATTGTTAATAAAAAAAAAAAAAATGAATTAGATGGAAAAAAAGAAAGAGTCCGCTGATGAATTTAACTATTTCGAGGTAGCTATTAAAAAAACCTTGTTTTGACTGTCTCGCACTATGTATCATTTGATAACTCAAGAAAACTTCTATGAATTTTAGGTCTGATTTTTATTTGAAATGCAAGAATTTCAAGGATATCTAGAACGAGAAAGTTCTTGTCAACACATCTTTTTCTATCCACTTATCTTTCAGGAATATCTTTTTTCGTTTGCATATGGTTTAAATAAATCGATTTTATTGGAAACGTCAGGTGATAGGAAATATAGTTTACTAATTGTGAAACGTTTAATTACTCGAATGTATTATCAACAAAATAATTTGCTTTTCTTGGCTAATGCTTCTAAGCAAAATAACTTTTTGGGTCACAAACACAATGTTTATTCGCAAATGATATCAGAAGGATTTGTAGTCATTGTAGAAATTCCATTTTCTCTACTATTAATCGCTTCGCTACAAAGAAAAAAAAAAATAAAATCTTATAATTTGCGATCAATTCATTCAATATTTCCTTTTTTAGAGGACAAAATTGTACATTTAAGTTATGTGTTAGATATATTAATACCTTACCCCGCCCATCTAGAAATCTTGGTTCATACACTTCGGTATTGGGTAAAAGATGCCTCGTGTTTGCATTTATTACAATTTTTTCTTTATGAGTATTATAATTGGAATAGTTTTTTTATTCCAAAAAAATCTATTTCTATTTTTTTTAAAAGGAATAAAAGATTATTCTTATTTTTATATAATTGCCATGTATGTGAATATGAATCCATTTTCTTTTTTCTTTGCAGCCAATCCTCTCATTTACAATCCACATCGTATAGAGTCCTTCTTGAACGCATTTATTTCTATGGAAAATTCGAATATTTAGTCAAACTTTTTACTAAGGATTTTGACGTTATCTTATGGCTTTTCAAAGAACCTTCCCCGCATTCTGTTAGGTATAAAGGAAAATCTATTCTGTCTTTAAAAGGAACATCTTTTTTAATACATAAATGGAAATTTTACCTTATGCATTTCT